AAGCTCTTCTTTAGTGATGACAATGCCAAAATATCAAGTCAGCTCATTTCATTCGTTTTTATGTTGATCATTACGGGCCTCTTGAATTTTCTCGGTCTCTCAATTTTAATTTTTTGTATAATGTGGATTTCTTTTTGTTTCTAATTGCTAGGAATTCTCTTGTTGAGACCCTATGATTCGATTGAAACCTAAGATTCATACTAGAACCACGATGATTGAATAAAGTCCCTAAGCTAAGCCCAAGGGTTATCTGAGTAAAAACCTTTTGATCATCACTTATTCAATGAATAGATGAAATGACTCTAAATCCATAGAAACATTTGTCCGTTGGTCAAAATAAGCAAACAAAAAATTTAAGAATAATTAGAAATTAGAAAATAAATCTTTGAAATTTTTTGAGTCCGGTCGCGAGGTCTGACTGAATAGTAGGTATGAATCATAGTTTAAATATTTCTTTTCTTGATCTATTTCATTCCATATATTCCGTGCTCCAGATACTAGAATGAATATCCGACGAGGCAAAACCCATCTCTCTCAAGATGACAGACCCATTCTCTGTACTATCAATAGGATCAATTATAACAAGTCACACACTCATATTCCGGAAATACCGAAACAAAGGAATTTCACGGTCAAACTGCCGGAATGACCTAAAAATCCTAGTCCTAAGTGATTCACTTTGGATTGAAAAGACAGTACTTCGCAATTCCTATGAACCTAATTCATTGAAATTCCATCCAGTAAAACGGAAGAGTTATAAATCTCCAAAATAATAGATAGGAATACCGCGAAGAGAGCCATTGCGACACCCATCAACGGGGTAGTTCCCCATCCGGGCGCTACTTTACCATATTCCGAATTCAACGGTTTCAATAAACTTCCTAGACCAGTCTGTCTTGGTCTTGGACCAGATCTCGAATTATTCTCAACGGTTTGTGTAGCCATAAATCCTATTGCATTGATTGAATTTTATTGACTTTGTAAATCATACCGTTGTAAATAACCGATCTTATCATAGATCCATTGTGGTCTTGAAATTTTATAATAATGGAAATAGCAACCCTAGTCGCCATCTTTATATCTGGTTTACTTGTAAGTTTTACCGGGTACGCCTTATATACCGCTTTTGGGCAACCCTCTCAACAACTAAGAGATCCATTTGAAGAACATGGGGACTAATTGAAGTCAAGTAATGAGCCGCCCGTGTTGGGCGGCTCATTACTTGACTTTAATGCATTAATTCATTAGTATTTCTAAAGTAACATTATACTTTAACTATAATTGAGATAATCAAAAATCATTTTTTAGTCGGAACCTTAGGCGGTTCTCGAAAAAAGATAGCGAAAAAAATGATTCCTAGAGTCGAGACTAAGAGGAATGTATAAACCAATGCTTCCATAAATTCGATCGTGGTTTACAATTATAGCTTCCACACCTGTTCATTTGGGAGCATCTCCCAGATAAAGACAAGAGTCAAAGAAAAGGGCGATTTAAATCCAGCAAAATTTATCTGGTAATCTATGTAGAAAGTGAAATCAAAAAAAATCCAATAGAAGCGAAAGATACCATATCAGATCAATGTTTATCAGATTACCTGTCTCCTTGTAGTTGGATCCCCAAGTTTTTGGAATGCTCCAAATTCTACTTGAGCATCCAAATCTGGATCAATCCCCGCAAAAACATCTCTGAACAAGGTTCTAGCACCATGCCAAATGTGTCCGAAAAAGAAGAGCAAAGCAAACGAAGCATGCCCAAAAGTGAACCAACCCCTCGGACTACTACGAAAAACACCATCAGATTTCAAAGTAGCACGATCTAATTCAAAAATTTCACCTAATTGAGCGCGTCTAGCATATTTTTTCACAGTTGCAGGATCACTATAACTGACTCCGTTAAGTTCGCCACCATAGAACTCAACAGTTACCCCTACTTGCTCAACACTATACTTCGATTCCGCCCTTCGAAAAGGAACATCGGCTCTCACAATTCCGTCTCCATCTACCAAAACTACCGGAAATGTTTCAAAAAAAGTAGGCATACGACGTACAAAAAGCTCACGCCCCTCTTTATCTCTAAAGATAGGGTGCCCTAACCATCCAACAGCTATTCCGTCCCCGTTATCCATTGAGCCCGCTCTGAATAATCCCCCCTTTGCGGGATTATTGCCGATGTAATCATAAAAAGCTAATTTTTCAGGAATTTTAGACCAGGCTTCTGATAAACTCTGATTTTCAGCTAGTCCGGCACCAACCCTTCGATAGATTTCTTGCTGGAAGTATCCCTGATCCCATTGATAACGGGTGGGACCGAATAATTCGATGGGGGTAGTTGCCGAACCATACCACATAGTTCCGGCAACAACAAAAGCCGCAAAAAAGACAGCAGCGATACTACTGGAAAGAACAGTTTCAATATTACCCATACGCAACCCTTTGTATAGGCGTTGGGGCGGACGAACACTAAGATGAAATAGGCCTGCTAATATGCCCAATGTCCCTGCTGCAATATGATGAGAGGCTATGCCTCCCGGAACAAAAGGATCAAAACCTTCTACGCCCCACGCAGGACTTACAGATTGTACTTTTCCAGTTAGTCCGTAAGGATCGGACACCCATATTCCAGGACCATACAAGCCCGTTACATGAAATGCACCAAACCCAAAGCAAGCTAACCCTGATAGAAATAAATGAATTCCAAAAATCTTGGGCAAATCCAAAGAAGGTTTTCCTGTACGTTCATCACGGAATATTTCTAGATCCCAATACACCCAATGCCAGATAGCTGCCAAAAAGCACAAACCAGAAAACACAATATGCGCCCCGGCCACACCCTCGTAACTCCAAATACCCGGATTTGTTACAGTTCCTCCTGTGATACTCCAACCTCCCCATGAATTGGTTATTCCTAAACGAGTCATGAAGGGTATAACAAACATACCCTGTCTCCACATTGGATCAAGAACGGGGTCAGAGGGATCAAAAACGGCTAATTCGTATAGAGCCATTGAACCAGCCCACCCAGAAACTAGAGCTGTATGCATTATATGGACAGCAAGCAACCGACCGGGATCATTCAATACGACGGTATGAACACGATACCAAGGCAAACCCATGAAAATACCCCTTTATCAAATAAAAATAAAAAAAAAAAGATAGGAGGAATTTGATTGATGAGTATAATGATATTATG